TATTCTTGGCTTGGACGAATTATCCGAAGAGGATCGTTTAACCGTAGCAAGAGCGCGAAAAATTGAGCGTTTCTTATCACAACCTTTTTTCGTAGCAGAAGTATTTACGGGTTCTCCGGGAAAATATGTTGGTTTAGCAGAAACAATTAGAGGCTTTCAATTAATCCTTTCCGGAGAATTAGATGGTCTTCCTGAACAGGCCTTTTATTTGGTAGGTAACATCGATGAAGCTACGGCGAAGGCTATGAACTTAGAAATGGAGAGCAATTCGAATAAATGACCTTAAATCTTTGTGTACTGACCCCTAATCGAATAGTTTGGGATTCAGAAGTGAAAGAAATCATTTTATCTACTAATAGTGGACAAATTGGCGTATTACCAAATCACGCTCCTATTGCCACAGCAATAGATATAGGTATTTTGAGAATACGCCTTAACGACCAATGGTTAACGATGGCTCTGATGGGCGGTTTTGCTAGAATAGGTAATAATGAGATCACTGTTTTAGTAAATGATGCAGAGAAAAGTGGTGACATTGATCCACAAGAAGCTCAGCAAACTCTTGAAATAGCGGAAGCTGCTTTGAGAAAAGCTGAAGGAAAGAGACAAACAATTGAGGCAAATCTAGCTCTCCGACGGGCTAGGACACGAGTAGAGGCTATCAATGCGATTTCATAACCAGTCGGTGCGTCCGAATAATCATCGATTTATACACCCTATATTTGGTTGTTTTGTTTGACTTGATTCTGTCGAGTAAATACAATCAAGCGCAATCAGATTTTGATGCAACGAAAAAGAAAAGATACAAAATCAATATCACTAAAAGAAAATGGGTATAAAAACTTATTAGATACCGCGGTCAATGGTATCTAATAAGTTCTACCTACTATTGGATTTGAACCAATGACTCCCGCCGTATGAAAGCAATACTCTAACCGCTGAGTTAAGTAGGTCATTTATCTTCACAAAGAAAACCAAACGGGACTCATCCCATCGATGGATTATAAATATGATATTACTTAGAAGCAATACCGATCAATATGATCTTGGATCATGGAATAGTCATCTTGAGAATATTCATCTTGACAAGAAATTATCTACATAATAAAATATGTATTACAAGCACTAAGGGCTATAGCTCAGTTGGTAGAGCACCTCGTTTACACGCGCGCCGATGTTTTTCAGGGGAGTCCATCATGCAATCAAAAAAATTGATCTTATTGAGAAATCGATGTCTTACTCCATAACTTTGAGGGAAAAAGAGAACAATAGCCTGACAAGGGTTCGGTCCGATTTAGGTGCCCAGTTAGGTGCCAAACAGACCCCATCATTGATTTGATATATTGATAAGGTGAATACGCAGTCTATTCAATGCTAGGCTGAGTATAAGGGACTCAAAAAAATCTCTTTTCGTCCTATGAACTTTAAGGTGTATGAAGTTTCATATTTGATTTTTAAGTAGAGCGATAGAGACTTCATTTCACTTAGGTTAATCTAGGCCAGAAGCAGACCTACGTCAAGATAACCTCCCTTGAAAAACTTTGGTAGTGTTCCTGAATCTGAATCCACATAATGACTCAGAGCACATGGAGCCATCTCCTTATTTTTCTGTCAAAAATAAAAATGGCGGACTAGCTGATATTTATATCAGTTAATGAAAGAGCCCAATGCACAAAAAATGCATGTTGGGTCTTTGAAACAGTTCAGATCATTTTGATAATAATAAGTTTGATCTGTTTTACCGAGAAAGTCTACGGTTCGAGTCCGTATAGCCCTAGAGCCCTATAAAAATAAAAAAAATTTCAAATGAATATTCAAATACAAAAAATTGTATCATTTTTCATTTGAATTTCCTCGTTATTGTTTTAACTGATTGATTGCTTCATCAAAAGACAATGATTCCTATAAGCCCATTCATGGGGATCGTTTAAAGTATAATATCAAACTAAAAGCAAAAACACATTTCATTTCAATGGACCCAATCGATCTTTTTCCAGTTGTGGATAAGCAAACCAACTTTTATTCATTACTCTTCGTAGGAAAATTCCATATGAATTTTCCTCTTTTCCTGTCCGAAATCAAGGAGTTAATTATACTACCCTTCTTTGGTATACCCAATTCTAGTGAATTTTGTATCATGACACGAGTCCGGTTAAAAACTCCAACCTAACCCAACCCCAATCAAATCTAATAGTAATTTACGTCGGTATTGTGCGGTATTTGTGCACAAGATAAAGTTTGAAAAACTAATATCTTTGTAATGCTAAGTTTCATTGTAAACATTGTCAACAACGTAAAATAGGCTTTCCTTCGTATACCTTACTTAGACCTAGTCTTCTTTTTCGATATTCTATTCATATAAAATCCTCCATCGGGATTGGATTCTAATAAAAGTAACAAGACCGATATATTCTAAATCTTGAGATGAAAATTCCTAGACATTCTCTTACATCTGACTACTTGTTCTATTCTAAACGACTAATAAAAAAGAGACAAATGG